CTACAGTGTCATTGTAGAGAATTCCTGTCTTGTTTTCCACACCATTATTTCCTCGATTGATATTCTATGGGCATTTCGTTTTTTTGGTCCTATTTAATATTTTAATATAATTTAAATTTCTTTAATAATAATAGTAAATAGTAAAAGAATTATATACGTATGAAATACGGAACGTAACCTATTGTAAAAAGAAATGAGTAGTTTTCGGGAATGCTCGGGAAGAGGGGAACGTTTTTTTATGTTTTAAGAAAAAAATATTATATTATTCACCGGATAGTTGTACATTGAAATTTCAATTAGGTATTACGTGTACAAGGTTCTTAACTGCATATGCATCTGATCATATATGTATTACTATTTTCTATTACAATAAAATAGATTTTTTATTACAAAAAAAGAAGGAAGGAAATTTTTCAATGCGAGATCTAAAAACTTATCTTTCCGTGGCACCGGTATTAAGTACTCTATGGTTCGGGTCTTTAGCGGGTCTATTGATAGAGATCAATCGTTTTTTCCCAGATGCGTTGACATTCCCTTTTTTTGATTCTAGTTATTGACACGGTAACAAATAACGAAAATTCGAGAGAAAATTAACTATTTGTGACTAATCCTTCGCCCCCCTTTCTCTTTTTTCCCTTTAGAATAAGAGGGAGGAAAGAGAAAAAAGTGGATTCAACGGCCTCGAGACTTGGGTTCAAGTTTGAATTAAATAAATTGAATTCAAAAATTTAAAAAATTAAATAGGGGTGTAGGTAGAATAAACAACGTGGGGTCTAGATCTAGGACAAGACTCTTCTCTTATACAAGGACAGGGTACTTAAATGCAAATGAACTACTGTGATTTGAAATATAGTTTATAAATCATTCTTTTTTCTTTTTTATATTGATTGCAGCGAAATTTTTCATAGTTGGAGTTTAAGTTAGTAACTTCTATTTTTTCCTTCCTTTCTTCTTCGTTTCGGATCGAAAATAGAAGAGTTGAGTAAATCAAAAATCAAAGGGGGATTCATCATGGCCAAGGGGAAAGATGTCCGAATAACGGTTATTTTGGAATGTACTAGTTGTGTTCGAAACGATGTTAATAAGGTATCAACAGGGATTTCCAGATATATTACGGAAAAGAATCGGCATAACACGCCTAATCGACTGGAATTGAGAAAATTCTGTCCATTTTGTTATAAACATACGATTCATGGGGAGATAAAGAAATAGATAGAATAGAGCACATTTATAGAACCCTTCCAAGAAAGGCGAAAAAGGGCATTATAATATATATATATATAACATAGTTAAATATAAACAAACCAAATCCTATTTATTCTAATGCATTTTAGATCCGATCGAAATAGGATTTTCGGGAGAAGTAATAAACTAAACAAACCATGGATAAATCTAAGCGACCTTTTCTTAAATCCAAGCGATCTTTTCGTAGGCGGTTGCCCCCGATCCAATCGGGGGATCGAATTGATTATAGAAACATGAGTTTAATTAGTCGATTTATTAGCGAACAAGGAAAAATATTATCTAGACGGGTGAATAGATTGACCTTGAAACAACAACGATTAATTACTATTGCTATAAAACAAGCTCGTATTTTATCTTTGTTACCTTTTCTTAATAATGAGAAACAATTTGAAAGAACAGAGTCGACCGCCAGAACTGCGGGTTTTCGAGCCAGAAATAAATAGGCTTACTCTTTCTTGACTTGAATCAAAATTCCAATCCGAACTCAAAGTCGGATTAATTTTTTGTTCGAAAAAAATGAAAAATGCAAATTTGATTATCGTGTCGTAAGAAAAAAAAGAATCGGGTAAGAATAAATCTTTTTTTGAGCGTGTTTATTCATTTTTACTACCTTTTTTATATTTATTTATCATTTTGAATCTACCCTCCCGGAGTTTATTCTCCGGGGAACTTCGTTTAAATTATTCCGGTGGATTCTTTACAATAGACTTCTTTTATGATCTCATTGGAAATCATATAAATACAATTTTTATTTGATATAGCTAATTGTGCAAGTATTTTACGATTAAGAAGCACCTGTTTCTTATATAGGTCGTGTATTAATCTACTATAACTATAGGATACTCCTATTTCACGAATTGCCGCGTTTATTCGAGTAATCCACAAACGTCGAAAATTTCTCTTTTGCCTATCCCTATCCCGATGAGACGAAACCAAAGCTCTTATTCTCTGTTGAGTAATTGTTCGAGTAAGTCTTGAATGAGCCCCTCGAAAGCTTGATGCAAATAAACGAATTTTTGTTCTACGTCTCCGAGCTACATATCCCCGTCTAATTCTGGTCATTGAATAAATGAAACTTTGACGAATAACTAATATATTTCCTTTTTTCAGTTATTCTTTTTCCCCCTCCTAGTCTATTAATAACAAAGCTTTTTTCCAATGTATAAATTAAAAATTCCAATGGCTTTGGCTACTATAACCTTCCCGACCACTATTTTTATTTTTTTTAGCCATTTCACTTCGAAAAAATAAATTTTATTTTACTAAGTATCAAAATAGAATAAATGAAAAAAACTGGATAAAGAAATAGCGGCTTCCTTCGTTTCTATGGTAACTTCTTAAACGGTGAGGTTTTCTCTATACACCGGAGCCTTTACTTCATTTAATCAATGTTATTGGTAACTTGTATAGTTAACGTTCTTTGGCTCTACCCATGAATTATACAGTAATAGTTCTTTCACGATTAGATCTACTTACACAGTAACGGCATTTAATTATGAAAGTTGGCTGGGTAGCTAACCCTGTTAGTCCGTTCTTGCAAGAGGGAACCTAAGTTTTTAAGTAAGATTTCCTCCGCTTAATGGATAACCCTTTGCTACCAATGGAGAATTGCTTCTCATCTTAAATTGAGGTGATTGGATTTGCACCAACGGAAACCATAAATTTAATACACAATAGAATTGATAGATTATCTTTTTTTTAGATACTGAATTGAATGGACTTCTTTTTCTATTCTATCCTATTCGACGGTACTAATTATTGAGACTGGAAAAGGTTTTCTTTCTTTTATCCCAGCTCATGATCTGAACGAGTCGCACATACACCCTAGTACACGTTCCTCGACGCTGAGGGCATCCCCGAAGCGCGGGGGATTTTGTGACATTTCTGATTGGCTGTCTTGTATTTCTGATAAGTTGTTTAATAGTTGGCATCTTGAATCATATCCTATAATGGGCTGGTTTAGATCAATCCTAACCTGATGATTATGAATTATACTTCTATTTCATTTTCTAGTAAATTCGGCAAAAAGATAAAATCTTAAATCGAGGATTTACGCGAAAGAATCCGGGCTATTTTCACTCAACCACCGCTACAAGATCAACAATTCCATAAGCTTGGGCTTCTGTTGCTGACATAAAAACATCTCTTTCCATGTCTTCCGAGACAACCCATAAGGGTTTGTCCGTTCTTTGTACATAAACCCTTGTGAGAGTTTCACGCAGTTTGAGCAGCTCTTCCGCTTCCAGGATAAATTCTCCCGTTTGTGCCTCATAAAAAGAACTAGCAGGTTGATGAATCATTACCCTGATGGTATAACAAAAGGGGGTTCCTCCATTTTGCCTGATGAAGATAAAAGAAAGATAAAGAATATAAAGAATAAAAAAAAGACAGAATTGAACAACCGTACGGGCATCTTTTATGCATTGCATACGGCTCTATAATTGACCCTTACCTTGCATCAATAAAAAAAAAAATAGGATCTATCAGACCCAGATCGGTAAATGATCAAATTACCACCCTTCCTTTCATAGGAGTTCCAAAATACTATGATGGTTCCGTTGCTTTATATATTTCTTATTAGATTCTTATTTGGTTTATCTGTGATTCAGCAATCCCAAAGTTGTTTTTTGTAAAAAAAAAAGGAAAAAAGAATCTTGTTTTTTTATTTTCGAACTCTTTCAGAACAAAACTAAGCCCCCGGTGTGAAAATAAAAAAGTTTGTGACGCTAAACTGGAATTTCCAATATACAAAATAGGAAATACCTTTTATCTCATACTACTATCTCGATATATAATCTAATGTTTTGAAAAAACAATAAAAAGTTTTTCTTTTGATATCGAATTAAAAGTGCCATGCTATTATTACTTAATATTCATATGGCGAAGGCATAGTCGTCTTTTTTCTCTCAAATAAAAACCTCATTGGCGCCAAGCGTGAGGGAATGCTAGACGTTTGGTAATTTCTCCTCCGGCCAAGATAAAAGATCCCATTGAAGCGGCTAATCCCATGCATATTGTCTGTACATCCGGTCGCACAAATTGCATTGTATCATAAATAGCCACTCCGGGGATTACCCATCCCCCAGGAGAGTTTATAAATAAGTATAGATCTTTGGTATCATTCTCGATACTGAGATATACCATAAGACCAATAAGTTGATTCGAGATCTCGCTATCAACCTCTTGTCCTAAAAAAAGTAATCTTTCTCGATAAAGTCGGTTGATTAGGGTAAAATTTATCCCTTAGGAACCGTACAGGCGCCTTTTGGTGCATACGGTTCAACAACAAAAAAAAGAATCAATGTGCAGATTCCAATCTTCTTTATTTGTTCATATTTGTAGAAGGATCTTTCTGACTTCTAACGAAAGGACTTTTCTTCTAGTTTTCAAAAAAGACAGGTTTTATCTTTTACATATAATATCCTTGTAAAATAAGAATCTATTTTTAATATATATAATGAATATATAATTATAATACTAAAGAAAAAAAGAAGTCACTAAACGTATCGAATTAACCTCTCATTGATATATTGTTTCATCGAGATCCAATCCAAATCACGATGCTGTTTTCTTGTTTCTGAATGGGCCTTGTTAATCTTTTTAGGTTTATGCTCTACTCCGGGTAAAGATCCGCCCGATTTCGATTTGTACATATAGGACAAATGCTTCCATTACCGCTTCCTTTTGTTATGACTTCCCCTTTTTCAATTTTTATGCCCTCCGCCAAAAATTTGATGTATTCATGCATATTACTC